GTTCGATATAGGGGATAGGATCCATCTGCTCTTTCTCTCTCCATTTTTTTTTAGAGAGAGCAGATATAACGATATAAAAAAGAATCGGGAGATGAGAAAGGATACATAGACATCTAAAGGGATGTCTATTCTATTCCTCTTTTTTTTAGAGAAATATATATATCTCGTTTCTCTATCTCTTGTCTATCTATCATTGATTCTATCTATGAAGAAAGTAAAAAGACTTCGTTTTTGGGTTCCCCCCCGAATGGATTGGATCGTTTCTGCCAACGAAATGAACGCGGAGCCAGTTCCGAATGCTTCTTCGATCCGGAAGTTCTCGCGAAGAGAATAAGATGCTGCTCCCCCTCCCTCTGTCTTTTCCCGCTTTGCGAATCTTCCCCTCTAACGCGGGCCGAGCGGCGGCGGGCGTGGGAGGAAGAAAGCTAAGAGAAGACGCTCTTCTCTTAGGTCCTTTTTTTCAGTGCAACACAGGAAAGCGCCCTCTCTTAGCCCCTGCTGCTTTCCAGATTTTGTATGGAACGCATGGCGTAGCTAGGACCCTTCAAAGAATGTTTGAGCTTATGTTCAAACCAAACCCACCCCTATTTGACTAAGGCTGGAAAGAATTCCCGCCAAGTTCAGATAAGGGAATGCTTGCCCCAACCATTAAAGGAAAGGCTCGACGAAGGGAGGGAGATGCGGCGGGGGAAGGAAAACGCTTTCGGAGATCGAGATTTTGTGAGTTTTTCATCGAAAACGAAGAAGGCCGAGGATGGCCTACGGTGCGTCTTATCTGAAGGGAACACGCTTTTTCGACCGCGGTGGTATGATTGTCGGGCCTCCGCCCGCTGGCCTATTGGGATAGCAGCCTTCGGGCTTTGCCTGCCCTTTATAATAAAGAATTCCGGCTCGGCCCGGGAAAGCGCTGGCAACAACAGAAAGGAAGGGGTCCATGTAGCTGCTGCGCCCGCCCCCCTCTTAGTCAATGGGGCAGCAGGTTCGGCATCTACTACAAAAGAGAGAATCCACTTCAGATAACCACGCCTCTGCTAGGCAGCGTGTGGAATGGCCGAGAGCGGACCTTTTTGGATATATAATCCAAGTCGAGAGTAGAGTTACGGGAACAGCCGTCTGATGGAAAACTACTTTCACGTTCGGTTCAGAGAGCACTTTTTTCGTTGAGAATTCCTCGTTCCCTTTCGTGTGAATTCCCCAGCGGCGAATTCAAAACTTGTGGGGCCTTATCTATTCCATCTCTCGAGCCCCGAGGAAAACCCCCCTCCCCTTCGGATTCAATCTCTCTTTTGACTCTATATATGTGGGCACCTGATATCTATGAGGGTTCACCCACCCCGGTTACAGCATTCCTTTCTATTGCGCCTAAAATCTCTATTTCTGCTAATATTTCACGTGTTTCTATTTATGGTTCTTATGGAGCTACATTGCAACAAATCTTCTTTTTCTGCAGCATTGCTTCTATGATCTTAGGAGCACTGGCCGCCATGGCCCAAACGAAAGTCAAAAGACTTCTAGCTCATAGTTCAATTGGACATGTAGGTTATATTCGTACTGGTTTCTCATGTGGAACCATAGAAGGAATTCAATCACTACTTATTGGTATCTTTATTTATGCATCAATGACGATAGATGCATTCGCCATAGTTTCAGCATTACGGCAAACCCGTGTCAAATATATAGCGGATTTGGGCGCTCTAGCCAAAACGAATCCTATTTCGGCTATTACCTTCTCCATTACTATGTTCTCATACGCAGGAATACCCCCGTTAGCCGGCTTTTGTAGCAAATTCTATTTGTTCTTCGCCGCTTTGGGTTGTGGGGCTTACTTCCTAGCCCCAGTGGGAGTAGTGACTAGCGTTATAGGTTGTTGGGCGGCCGGAAGGTTGCCACGAGTAATTTTGGGGGACCGAAGGCAGTTCTCCGTGCACCGGACACGTAGCTTACCGAATCAGTTGCGACACGGATTGGAATGCATGCTACGAAAGATAGGGTCGAGTCTGATACATCAACCGTCTACTCAATATCCTTGTACGAGTCCACAATCACTACACGAGATGAACCTTGGTTTGGTGAATTGAAGTTGACCTTAGGTGTAATAGGACTCCCAGTTACTGCGCGCGATCGTATACTGAGGTGCTCCCCGCCGGTTGTTGGAACGACGCGAGCCGGGCCGGGTCTCGATTCAGAAAGATGAAGGGCCAAAAAGTAGAAAGAGGGGGTTCAAAATGACCCATCTCATTGGGGGCGGAAAACGAATCGACATCTCGATGTGAGACAGCCTTTTCTATTTTAGTTGGGAAAGAACGGCGAAGTCCATCCGAACCGTCCAATGAAGAATAAGAGGAGAGCAAAGCGCCAATGGCGCGCGAAGCGCATGCGGAACGGGCACGGAGAAAAAGAAGTTTGGAGGAGAAGCAGCCGAGCTCATTCCCTTCGCTTCCTGGGCCCAAAGCAGTGCATTCCTGGCCAAAGAAAGGATTTGGGGCTTCTTGCTACGCTA